TCCATTCATTTCAAAACTTCCACGATCCCTTCCCGAACCAAACATGAATCTTTCGATTCATTTGGCTCTCCTGCTCAATTTATTCAATTCCTTATGGAAATTACCATAGGTTTTTTTAATGTAATGAGCCTATCCTCTCCTCTCTATTGATAACTGATCATTCATTAATTGAAGAACATAATATTCGGAGGACTCTTCTGACTAAACAAAAAATTGTCAGCAACGTTGTTTCTTTTTTTTTTTCAAATCCAAAGAATTCTTCTTACTTTATACTTCTTATACATAGGTCATCGATTCAGCATTGGATAAAAAAGATAAAAAGGGGGGTAAAATACCCATTTTTTATCTTTTTTACAATCAAATAACGGATTCAAATCATTTTATCGACATGAGTGTTTTATATCGAAAATAAAATCCCAACTATTTGTTTTTGTTTGGAAAATTTTTCGGTATTAACATATTAACTAACCTAGTAGTTATAGTAGAAAGAGTACCCTGCTACATCGAGACTTCAAATGGTCTATCTTTAACCCTGTATAATTATTTATATTATTGGTTGATAGAGAATCAAAGTATATTTACCTATATTTACCAATAAATCGCGAAATGCTATGATTCTTAAATATATTTTTTTTCAGAAGAAATTCGCGTAATTATGCACCTTTTTCCTAGTTATAATTAAAAAAAAATGCAGTTGGTTGTACCCAGCCTATTCTTGAAATAAACAACTCGCACACACTCCCTTTCCAAAAAAAAGCAACACACCGAGCACGACGCTTAGATTTATTAGATTTGTTGCAAAAATATCGGTATTAAACCCGAAACTCCCGGCGGATGGCCAAAAACCCAAGTAAAGGAAAGAATCGGTTACATTTTTCATACGATCTCCTCTTTCTTAATAGTTATACTAATTTTTTATATTCTTTTTGTATTATTTTATTGTGAATTTTACTATTTCTAAATACTAAAAATAATCAAAAAATATATTTATTTCTAAATGGATTGTTTTTTTTTTTCAATTGGAAATTTCCAATAAGACTTATACTTAATTAGATTACAAGTAAGTACCAGGTCTTATCCAGGTCAATTGCGAAATACCTCGGTTGTTACAATTGCAATACTTCCTAAAACTAAAAAAAGTTATTCCATTGGACTAAGAAAGTAAAGCAAAAAGTGAGTTGGAGTGTTAATTACTCATTCTCAAATCGGATATTTCCGTGGGTTGTTGTTCCTAAGTAATTTAATTGTTTAATTGTAGGAGTTAAGTTTTAATCTTACTATAATTTGAAAAAAACAAGAGCAGCAAATCCAAGGAAATAAAAAAAATATGTATTTTTAGGATTAAACAAAAGGATTTGCAAATAAAAGAGCTAATGCTACAACCAGACCATAAATTGTTAAAGCTTCCATGAAAGCCAGACTAAGCAATAAAGTACCTCGTATTTTTCCTTCTGCCTCTGGTTGTCTCGCGATCCCTTCTACAGCCTGTCCTGCAGCAGTACCTTGACCAACCCCAGGTCCAATTGAAGCAAGCCCAACGGCCAATCCAGCAGCAATAACGGAAGCGGCAGAAATCAGTGGATTCATGATAAGTCCCTCGCACCAAAACAAAAAATAAAGAAATAGTTAATGATACAATCACCCAATATTAAATTCACAATTACAGACGAAACGGAAAGACTTCTATTGAACTATCTATCTAAATTCACAATAAATAGTACGACAAATTAGATATATCTTTAGTTCATATATACCTAGTTAATATCTAAATTCTATATACATGTCTTTCCCCCATACCGTAAACCAAATAAAATATTGTATCCTCAAGTCACCAGGATTCTAGACTCATTGTTCGAAATATTTACAAGAGGTGTCTTAAGAGCGATTAGATTCCATACACCTAGTTGTTCCCTTGCTAACCAATCCATTTTATTTTATAATCCCAAAATATCGTAAACTTTTTTACAATTACTCTAGATCGTCTATAACTTTTTATATCTTATTTGTATATTTATCTTCCCTAAGTGAATTGGCGCATACATTGCATCAGGCTAAGCTAAAAAAAGACTATATAGTCAATGATGACCTTCCATGGATTCGCCTATATAAGCCGCAGCCAAGGTTGCAAAAATAAGAGCTTGAATACCGCTTGTAAATAATCCAAGGAACATGACAGGTATAGGAACTACCGAAGGTACTAAAGAAACAAGAACAACAACTACTAATTCATCAGCTAAAATATTTCCGAAAAGTCGAAAACTAAGCGATAAAGGTTTTGTGAAATCTTCTAAGATGTTAATAGGCAAAAGAATTGGGGTTGGTTGAATGTATTTACCAAAATAACCCAATCCCTTTTTTGTAAGACCCGCATAGAAATATGCTACTGATGTGAGTAAAGCTAAAGCAACGGTAGTGTTTATATCATTTGTGGGTGCAGCTAACTCCCCATGAGGTAACTGTATTATTTTCCAGGGTAAAAGAGCCCCTGACCAATTCGAAACAAAAATAAATAGAAACATAGTTCCAATAAACGGAACCCATGGACGATATTCTTCTCCAATTTGAGTTTTGCTCACGTCTCGAATGAATTCAAGGACATATTCAAAGAAATTCTGACCGTCAGTAGGAATGGTTTGTGGATTACGAACAGCTATAATGGCTGAACCTAATAAAATAGCAATTACGACCCAAGAAGTAATAAGTACTTGGGCATGGACTTGGAAATTTCCTATTTGCCAATAGAAATGTTGGCCTACCTCCACACCGGATATATCGTATAAACCTTTTAGTGTTTTGATAGAACATAAACATAATATAACATTCATATTACCCCCTGAAAGAAATAGAACTTTAAAAGGAATTATTTTGATTCAACCGTCTTCTTTTTGATTTGCCTACACAAATTCTATATTTGCAATATCAACTAATCGCAGAACTCCCCTTTTTTTCATCCCTTTTGTCCTAGTTTTTGCTAGTCAAAAATAATAACCGATTCAATAAATGGATTCTATGGCGTTCCCCATAAAATTTACTTATCTTATTATTAATCAAGAATTTCGTATATAGCTATAACGGCCCTCACAAACTGCAAATACGAATTTATTAAGAATTAATCGGATTGAAGCTCTTGGATCGTCGTTCGCTGGAATTGAAATATCTGCGAGATTCGGGTCACAATTTGTATCGATTAAACAAATTATTGGAATTCCCAAAGCGATACATTCGCGAAGAGCCGTATATTATTCTTGCTGATCAACAATTATTACCATATCGGGCAACCCCGTCATACATATATTTAATTCCGCCCAGATCTGTTTGCAAGTGAAATAATTGTCTCTTCAACACAGCGGCATCTCTTTTCGGAAGACGGTTTAATCTCCCCGTCTTTTGTTCCGTTCTCAAGTCCCCGAACTTATGAAGTCTCGTTTCTATAGTATACCAATTCGTTAACATACCACCGAGCCTTTATTTCTTAACATAATGACACCGAGCCCTTATTGCCGCCCGCGATACTGAATCAGCCGCTTTATTTTTGGTACCAACAATTAAGAATTGTTTTCCCTTACTTGCTGCATCAAAAACTAAATCACAAGCTTCTGATAAAAACCGAGCAGTTGTAGTAAGATTTATAATATGAATACCTTTTCGCTTTGCAGAGCTATAAGGTAGCATTCTAGGATTCCATTTTCTAGTATCATGACCAAAACGAACTCCTTCTTCCATCATCTCTTCCAAATGGATGTTCCAAGATCTTCTTGGCATTTTTCCCCACACTTTTTTCATCTTTTTTTTTTTTTTATTTCGAAATAAAAAAAAAAAAAAAGATGAAAAAAATAAATGGTTCCCATGGAACCTTCTCTTCATAATGGAAATTGGTCGTTGATACAGATCCAACCCGTTCATTTCTTTCAATTCGCTATTATCTTTATTACTACTGTCAAATCAAATGCCCATAAAAGGATGAATTCGCTTTTTTAGGAATCCTTAAATTCGAAAAAAGATTGTTCTGATGTATCATGTAAATTATTTGAAATGCAAAAAGAAAATAATTCTCTGTGGTGGAACAAAATATCTTTCATTTCCCCCTCGAATAAATTATTCTTTTTGGTTTCCAAAAGAATGTTGTTACGTTGCCTTGAACATCCGTTGAACCCGGTACCAACGGGTACCATCCCTCCTAGAACAACGTTCTCTTTCAGACCTTTCAACCAATCGATACGACCCCGGATGGATGCTTTTGCTAAAACCCGAGCTGTTTCTTGAAAACTCGCTTCGGATATGAAACTTTGAGTATTTAGAGACGCTTTGGTTATTCCTAATAATATGGCTCGATAACAAATAGCTTCTTCCAAAGCACGCCCCGTTCGTTCAGCTCGCAGCAATCCAATTAGTTCTCCGGGTGAAAAAACATTAGACATTCCATCTTCTGAAACCAACACTTTTGATGTTATTTGACGTACAATGATTTCGATATGCCTATTATGGATATGTACCCCCTGGGATCTATAAACCTTTTGTATTTTATTAACCAAAGAGATACGACTTTGCGCTATAGTTAGCTCAGCACCAATCAAGAATCCCCAAGGAATTCCAAGAATTCTTGTTATACACTCATTCCAATCCTCAACCCTCTTTTCTAGGTTCAGCGATATTGAATGAATTGAACGCACTTCTAAGATTTGTTCCACTTTTGGAAGACCCTGCGTTATATCACCAGATCTAGATTTTTCATATATAAATGTAATTAATGTATCTCCTTCGGAAAGGATTTCCCCATAATGTCCATGAACAGTTGATCCTGGAGTAGCTAAATAAGGCTGCGCCGATCTTATTACTAAAGAGTCAAGTTGAACAACTATAACTTGACCCGGTTTTAGGTGTGATCCTTTTTTGGCTATACATATATTTTCACAAATAAACTGCCCCAGGCTAATTATTGTGGATGTTTCTTCACAATAATTATGATTATAATTAGGATGGAGAAAATGCCAATTCAAGTTAAATGGATTCAAAAGGGTGTTACTGCACGGATCGGAATTATAAATTATCCCGTTTTCATCCATTAAATAATATTTCAATACTTGAAACGTCTGTTTTAGATTGTCGAGTTGTAAATATAAATATTTAGTTACCCAAATCGGATTGTAAGTTATTAAATGGTAAAATGAATAAAAAGGGTCCTTTGGAAAGACTATTCCTAAAGGGCCTAACGAATTTGTAATAGGAGTTAGGGGTTTTTTCTCTCTTTTAATTGATTCTTTTATCCCATCATAATATTTTACATCGTTGAATGGATTCATTTGAAAACAATTATATGATGACAAAATGATCAAAGATTCGGATTCCTTACTTCGATTCACCAACCTACGAAAAGTTCCTTGATTTTGGCTAAGTGATTGTTGAATCCTTTCCTTCGAATAAATAAAATAAAATGGATTGATATTGGCATGATCTGGCCTATTCTCATTATCAGAGATCAATCCTGAACCTAATGGCTCATTCCTTTTTCGGATACACGAAGTATGGGATTTCACTAAGTTGAGGCGTAGGAAATATTGAATCAGATCATTTGTACTTACTTTAACAAGGGAAGCGTGGGCCTCATCGATAGAAGAACCTTTTTTGTCTTGGTCCCCATTCAAGATTAAACAGGTACGAACTAATTGAATACTTGTACCCGAAATTTCCCGAATGGGTTTACCGTTTGCATAAAGTATATAATTTACAACTCTAAATTCTAGATTATCCCTTTCCCGCAATAGATCCGGAGGGAAAAGTGTTGTTAAATTTATACCGTCCGCAATTTCATATATGGTTACGGGTCGAACCAAAACAAAATACTTTTTCTTGGTGGGTGTGATCCATTGGACATAAATCCAATTTTTCAATTTTTTTGATTCCTTATAATTTGTTCCTGGTGGTATCAAGACGCCACTGTGTCGGAATATCTTATCCATCTCTCCAGGAAAATGGATATCTCCAGAAAATATTTTAAGTTCAATTATTTTTTTTTTTCTCTCCATTCGGACCAACCCGCCTACTCGGCTTCTTGTATTTAAAGTGATTAGTGTATCTATCCCAATGAGACTATTGTTCCGTACCATTATGGAAGAAGACTCGGGGAAAATATGTACTTCCTCAGGAATGAAAAAAAATGGATCTACTTTCGTTTGGTATTTTTTCTTAAACTCTTTAACTCCTCGGTACTCGATCAAATCCTCTTTTTTTAGGATTGAATGCAACTCTACAGTTCCATATTTAGTAATTCCTGAACTCTTTCTTCTGTATTGGGGATCATCAAAATAAGCAAGAATACTATTTCTACGAAAAATACCATTTCTCGGTATTTTAATCGAAATACCGGGGCGGGGCATTCGTTCTTTCTCTCGTTCTTGAATCGATTTAAATGGAATGATGAATCTATTTCTTCGCCTCTTTGTCAATAAAAAATTATCGTGGCGAATAGCAGTAAATGTGCGATTACAATGACCCGCATATCGATAAAATTCTGCATAATGAGGAATACGAATTTCTTTTTTATCAGAAAAATGAACACTAAAGAATTTGTGTTTCACTTCATGATTATTTACTGAAAGACTAGAAATATACTGTCCTTCAGCTGAAAGAGAATGAACGTTCGTTTGATCTTGATCCTGGTGGAGTGGAAAGAGGGCTGCGTTGAATCGGCACGAACCTCCTGATAATATCCACAAATGACTTGTTTTTGGTAAAAGATGGACATTACTATATGTAAATTCTGGCGCATGGTATACATCGGTACTCCAGTGCATTTCTCCTTCTGAGTCAGAATAAATATGTTTTCGAATTCTCTCTTTAAAATTGAAAGTGTATGCTCCCGACCGAATCTCAGCAATCACTTGTTCTGATTCTACGTATTGGTCATTTTGAACTAAAATCAAACTTTTGGGTGGAATAGTCACGTTATGCCTAATATTTTCACTTTCAATAATTACATACAAGTCTATATAACATAGAAAAGCAGGATGCCCATGACGTGTACGTGTGGGATGAACTAAATCCTCGTTGAATTTTATTTTTCCATTAGAAGAGGCTCGGACATGTTCTGCAGTACCCCCTGTGAATACTCCACCGGTATGAAAAGTTCTTAATGTTAATTGAGTGCCCGGCTCTCCAATCGATTGACCCGCAATAATGCCTACAGCTTCCCCCAATTCGACCAGGTCGCCATGAGTAGGGCTCCGGCCATAACATAATCGGCAGATCCAAGATGTACTTTTACAAGTAAATGGTGTTCGGATAAGTATTGGCTGTGTTTGAAAGGTTATAAATCTATTGACAAGTCCAATTCCAATATCTTGATTTCGAATGGCAATGCAGCGCGGTCCTATATATATATCGTCTGCTAATACACGGCCAATCAATGTTTGGATAAAAATTCTTTCCGGCATCATCCCATTTTGAGGACTCACAGAAATCCCTCGAATGGTGCCACAATCTGTTCTACGTACAACAATGTGT